GTTCATGTAGCTTAACTCAAAGCAAGGCACTGAAAATGCCTAGACGGGTCCACACATAACCCCATAAACACATAGGTTTGGTCCCAGCCTTTCTATTGGCTGCTAGCAAAACTACACATGCAAGTATCCGCTCTCCAGTGAGAATGCCCTGCAAATCATTATAATGATAAAAAGGAGCAGGTATCAAGCACACTATCCAAGTAGCTCATAACACCTTGCTCAACCACGCCCCCACGGGAAACAGCAGTGATAAAAATTAAGCAATAAACGAAAGTTTGACTAAGTTATGCCCACCAGGGTTGGTAAATTTCGTGCCAGCCACCGCGGTCATACGATTAACCCTAGTCAATAGACATCCGGCGTAAAACGTGTTTAAGGATATCTCACATTAAAGTTAAACCTTAGCTACGCTGTAAAAAGCCACAGCTACTGTAAACCCAACTACGAAAGCGACTTTAAATCACCTGAACACACGACAGCTAAGACCCAAACTGGGATTAGATACCCCACTATGCTTAGCCCTAAACCCAAAGGATCAACCCAACAAGATTCTTCGCCAGAGTACTACTAGCCAAAGCTTAAAACTCAAAGGACTTGGCGGTGCTTCACACCCCTCTAGAGGAGCCTGTTCTATAACCGATAAACCCCGATAAACCTCACCGGCCCTTGCCAACCCAGCCTATATACCGCCATCTTCAGCAAACCCTGAAAAGGAACTATAGTAAGCTCAACCGTATTACACAAAAACGTTAGGTCAAGGTGTAGCCCATGGGCCGGGAAGAAATGGGCTACATTTCCTACCATTACCTAGGACACTACACGAAAATCCCTATGAAACTTAAGGACCAAAGGTGGATTTAGTAGTAAACTAAGAATAGAGCGCTTAGTTGAATGAGGCCATGAAGCACGCACACACCGCCCGTCACCCTCCTCAAATACAAACGGTACTACCCAACCTTATTACCACCCACCAAAACTACTAGAGGAGACAAGTCGTAACAAGGTAAGCGTACTGGAAAGTGCGCTTGGATAACCCAAAGCATAGCTTAACCCAAAGCATCTAGCTTACACCTAGAAGATATCATACAAACATGACTGCTTTGAGCCGTACTTAGCCCACGAACAACCAAAACACAACTACACACAACATTCAAAACAAAACATTTACCACCCATAATAGTATAGGAGATAGAAATTATCATAGGCGCTATAGAGACAGTACCGTAAGGGAAAAATGAAAGAATCTACTAAAGCAACAAACAGCAAAGATTACACCTTGTACCTTTTGCATAATGATTTAACTAGACCCACCTTAGCAAAGAGAACTTAAGTTAACGTCCCCGAAACCAGACGAGCTATTCACGAGCAGCTTCACAGAGCAAACTCATCTATGTGGCAAAATAGTGAGAAGACTTATGAATAGAGGTGAAAAGCCTATCGAGCCTGGTGATAGCTGGTTGTCCAATATAGAATTTTAGTTCAAATTTAAGCCTACCCACAAACACCCTAATTCCACTGTAGACTTAAAAGATAGTCTAAAGGGGGACAGCCCTTCAGACATAGGTTACAACCTTGACTAAAGAGTAAGTACAAACACACTTCATAGTGGGCCTAAAAGCAGCCATCAATAAAGAAAGCGTTCAAGCTCAACAACCCAACTACCTTAATCCCGACCATCACTACTAACTCTTAGCACGAAACATTGGACCACTCTATAACTATATAGAAGAGACACTGTTAATATGAGTAACAAGAATTCAATTCTCCCCGCACAAGTGTATATCAGAACGAATCCCTACTGATAGTTAACGAACACCAAAATCAAACCAACCAACAAGCCCCCTTACCCAACCCATCGTTAACCCAACACAGGAGTGCCCCAGGGAAAGATTAAAAGGAGTAAAAGGAACTCGGCAAATACAAACCCCGCCTGTTTACCAAAAACATCACCTCTAGCATCCCCAGTATTAGAGGCACTGCCTGCCCAGTGACATACGTTCAACGGCCGCGGTATCCTGACCGTGCAAAGGTAGCATAATCACTTGTTCTCTAACTAAGGACTTGTATGAACGGCCCCACGAGGGTTTTACTGTCTCTTACTCCCAATCAGTGAAATTGACCTCCCCGTGAAGAGGCGGGGATACCAAAACAAGACGAGAAGACCCTATGGAGCTTCAATTAATTAGCTTAAGATAAGATATAAACTTAACCCCAAAAGGAATAATGAACCTCTTATAAGCTAACAATTTAGGTTGGGGTGACCTCGGAGCATAAAACACCCTCCGAGCAATTACAAGCCTAGACCCACCAGTCAAAGCGCCACCACTCACTGATCCAATCACTGATTGATCAACGGAACAAGTTACCCTAGGGATAACAGCGCAATCCTATTTAAGAGTTCCTATCGACAATAGGGTTTACGACCTCGATGTTGGATCAGGACATCCCAATGGTGCAGCAGCTATTAATGGTTCGTTTGTTCAACGATTAAAGTCCTACGTGATCTGAGTTCAGACCGGAGCAATCCAGGTCGGTTTCTATCTATTTCATGCTCCTCCCAGTACGAAAGGACAAGAGAAGCAGGGCCCCCTTAAACCCTAAGCGCCCTCTAACAAAACAGATGATGTGATCTCAATCTGCTATGTAATAACCAATACTGCCCCAGACCAGGGCTACTGTTAAAGTGGCAGAGACCGGTAATTGCGTAAAACTTAAACCTTTATTCCCAGAGGTTCAATTCCTCTCTTTAACACAATGTATTTAATAAATCTTCTCTCTATAATTGTCCCCGTATTACTAGCCGTAGCATTTCTAACCCTAATCGAACGGAAAGTCCTAGGATATATACAACTACGCAAAGGACCCAACGTTGTAGGCCCCCACGGCCTCCTCCAACCAATTGCAGACGCCGTAAAACTATTCACCAAAGAACCACTACGACCACTAACATCATCCATCACCATATTTATCATCGCCCCAATCCTAGCCCTAACTCTAGCCCTAACAATATGAGTCCCCCTACCCATACCACACCCCCTAATCAATATAAACCTCAGTATTCTATTTATACTAGCCATATCAAGCCTAGCAGTCTACGCCATCCTCTGATCAGGCTGAGCCTCCAACTCAAAATACGCCCTAATCGGAGCCCTACGGGCCGTAGCCCAAACAATCTCCTACGAAGTAACCTTAGCAATCATTCTACTATCCGTCTTACTAATAAGCGGCTCATACTCCCTATCTACTCTAATCGTAACCCAAGAATACATGTGACTCATCTGCCCTTCCTGACCCCTCGCGATAATGTGATTTATCTCAACCCTAGCAGAAACCAACCGAGCTCCATTCGACCTAACAGAGGGTGAGTCAGAACTAGTCTCCGGCTTCAACGTCGAATATGCAGGAGGCCCCTTTGCCTTGTTTTTCCTAGCGGAATATGCCAACATCATCATAATAAATGCCCTCACAACAATCCTCTTCCTAGGAGCCTATAACAACCCAACCTTCCCCGAACTCTACTCAATCAACTTCGCAATCAAAACTCTCCTACTCACAATATCATTCCTATGAATTCGTGCATCCTACCCACGCTTCCGATACGACCAACTAATGCACTTACTATGAAAAAACTTTTTACCCCTAACACTAGCCCTATGCATATGACACATCACAATTCCCATCACAACAGCAAGCATTCCACCACAAACATAAGAAATATGTCTGACAAAAGAGTTACTTTGATAGAGTAAATCATAGGGGCTAAAATCCCCTTATTTCTAGGACTCTAGGAATTGAACCTAACCCTAAGAATTCAAAAATCTTCGTGCTACCACACTACACCAAATCCTAGTAAGGTCAGCTAAATAAGCTATCGGGCCCATACCCCGAAAATGTTGGTTTATATCCTTCCCGTACTAATAAATCCACTAATCTTCTCCATAATCATATCAACCGTCATCCTAGGCACTATCATTGTAACCTCAAGCTCCCACTGATTAATAGTATGAATTGGCTTTGAAATAAACATACTTGCTATTATCCCAGTGCTAACAAAAACCCACCATCCCCGCTCTACAGAAGCAGCAACCAAATATTTCCTCACCCAAGCTACCGCCTCCATACTACTAATACTAGCTGTAATCATCAACCTGCTACACTCAGGCCACTGAACCGTTACCAACATAACCAACTCCACAGCAACAACCATCCTAACTCTGGCCCTCGCCATAAAACTTGGACTCTCCCCCTTCCACTTTTGAGTACCAGAAGTCACACAAGGCATCCCGCTCTCATCAGGCCTAATCCTTCTAACCTGACAAAAACTAGCCCCCCTATCCGTTATATACACAACCTCCCCAAACATTAACCCAGAACTACTCATCACTATATCCATCCTCTCCGTAATAATAGGAGGATGAGGAGGACTCAACCAAACCCAACTACGCAAAATCATAGCCTATTCATCCATCGCCCACATAGGATGAATAACTGCTATCATCATCTACAACCCCAACATAACCCTCCTCAACCTCACAATTTACATTATAATAACCCTAACCATATTCATACTTCTCATCACCTCTGCAACAACCACTACCCTCTCCCTAGCCCACACTTGAAATAAAACTCCCCTAATTACCATTATAGCCCTAACAACCCTACTATCCTTAGGAGGCCTACCTCCCCTAACAGGATTCATACCAAAATGAATAATCATCCAAGAACTCACAAAAAACAACAGCATCATCCTACCCACCTTCATAGCCATCACCGCCCTACTCAACCTATACTTCTACATACGCCTAACATACGCAACATCACTAACAATATTCCCAACATCAAACAACATCAAAATCAAATGACATTTTCTCAACACAAAACAAACAACACTCCTCCCACCTTTAACTATTATATCAACAATAATCCTCCCACTCACTCCCCTCCTAACAACCCTCTACTAGGAGCTTAGGTTAACCCCAGACCAAGAGCCTTCAAAGCTCTAAGTAAATATCAACTATTTAGCTCCTGACCCCCTAAGGACTGCAAGACTTTATCCTACATCAGCTGAATGCAAATCAACTACTTTTATTAAGCTAAGCCCTTACTAGATTGATGGGCTTCAAACCCACGAAACTTTAGTTAACAGCTAAACACCCTAAACAACTGGCTTCAATCTACTTCTCCCGCCGTTAAGAAAAAAAAGGCGGGAGAAGCCCCGGCAGAATTGAAGCTGCTTCTTTGAATTTGCAATTCAATATGATTGTACACCACGGAGCCTGGCAATAAGAGGACTCAACCTCTGTAGTTAGATTTACAGTCTAATACCTGCTCGGCCATATTACCTATGTTCATCTCCCGTTGACTCTTCTCAACAAACCACAAAGACATCGGCACCTTATACCTATTATTCGGTGCTTGAGCAGGAATAGTAGGTACCGCACTGAGCCTCCTCATCCGCGCTGAATTAGGCCAACCCGGAGCTCTGCTAGGCGACGACCAAATTTATAACGTTATCGTAACCGCCCATGCTTTCGTAATAATTTTCTTTATAGTCATACCAATTATAACCGGGGGCTTTGGCAACTGACTAATCCCCTTAATAATTGGCGCCCCTGACATAGCATTCCCCCGAATAAACAACATGAGCTTCTGACTCCTACCACCTTCCTTTCTACTTCTACTAGCTTCCTCTACAGTAGAAGCCGGGGTCGGTACCGGCTGAACAGTGTACCCCCCTCTGGCAGGGAACCTAGCACATGCCGGCGCCTCAGTCGACCTGGCCATCTTCTCCCTTCACTTAGCAGGAGTTTCATCTATTCTCGGGGCTATCAATTTTATCACAACAATTATTAATATGAAGCCACCTGCCCTTTCCCAATACCAAACTCCCCTATTTGTCTGATCAGTCCTAATCACAGCAGTCCTACTACTCCTATCACTTCCCGTACTAGCTGCGGGCATCACCATACTACTAACAGACCGAAACCTTAATACTACATTTTTCGATCCGGCTGGAGGAGGAGACCCTATCCTATATCAACACTTGTTCTGATTCTTTGGCCATCCTGAAGTATACATCCTTATTCTCCCCGGCTTCGGCATCATCTCTCATGTAGTAACCTACTACTCAGGCAAAAAAGAGCCTTTCGGATATATGGGGATGGTCTGAGCTATAATATCCATCGGCTTCCTAGGCTTCATTGTATGAGCTCACCACATATTTACAGTCGGCATGGACGTCGACACTCGAGCATACTTCACATCCGCCACTATAATTATTGCCATTCCCACTGGAGTCAAAGTGTTTAGCTGACTTGCTACCCTGCATGGTGGAAATATTAAATGATCACCAGCAATACTATGAGCTCTTGGCTTTATCTTCCTATTCACAGTAGGGGGACTCACAGGCATTGTCCTAGCTAATTCATCGCTAGATATCATCTTGCACGACACCTACTACGTAGTAGCCCACTTCCACTATGTCTTATCTATAGGAGCTGTCTTTGCTATCATAGGAGGATTTGTGCACTGATTCCCCCTATTCACTGGTTACACCCTAAACACAACCTGGGCCAAAATCCACTTCCTAGTTATATTTGTGGGCGTTAATATAACCTTCTTCCCTCAACATTTCCTGGGTCTATCTGGAATACCACGACGTTACTCCGACTACCCAGATGCCTATACCACCTGAAATACTGTCTCCTCTATGGGCTCTTTTATCTCACTCACAGCAGTTATACTAATAGTCTTTATAGTCTGAGAAGCCTTCGCAGCAAAACGAGAAGTCTCAATAGCAGAACTTACCGTAACTAACCTCGAATGACTGCACGGATGCCCTCCTCCCTACCACACATTTGAAGAACCCACATATGTTAATCCAAAATAAGTAAGAAAGGAAGGAATCGAACCCCCTAAAACTGGTTTCAAGCCAATGTCATAACCATTATGTCTTTCTCCACAGAGAGGTATTAGTAAAATTTACGTAACTTTGTCAAGGTTAAGTTATAGGTGAAACCCCTATATATCTCTATGGCATATCCATTCCAACTAGGACTCCAAGATGCTACCTCCCCCATCATAGAAGAACTACTACACTTTCACGACCACACTCTAATAATTGTATTCATAATCAGCTCCCTAGTCTTGTACCTCATCTCCTCCATACTAACAACCCACCTAACTCATACAAACACTATAGACGCTCAAGAAGTAGAAACAATCTGAACCATCCTCCCAGCTATTATCCTTATTACAATCGCCCTTCCATCCCTACGTATTCTATATATAATAGACGAAATCAATAATCCCTCCATAACAGTCAAAACAATAGGACATCAATGATACTGAAGCTACGAATACACTGACTACACAGACCTCTGCTTTGACTCCTACATGATCCCCACACAAGACCTAAAGGCAGGAGACCTTCGCCTTCTAGAAGTAGACAACCGAGTAGTCCTACCCATAGAAACAACTATCCGTATACTAATCTCTTCCGAAGATGTCCTCCACTCATGAGCTGTACCCTCTTTAGGACTAAAAACAGATGCAATCCCAGGTCGACTCAACCAAACTACCCTTCTATCCACCCGACCTGGCTTATACTACGGACAGTGCTCCGAAATCTGCGGCTCAAACCACAGCTTCATGCCTATTGTCCTTGAATTGGTACCTCTAAAATACTTTGAAAAATGATCTACATCCATGCTATAACATCATTAAGAAGCTAACTAGCATTAACCTTTTAAGTTAAAGATTGGGAACACAAACTTCCCCTTAATGATATGCCTCAGCTAGACACATCAACATGATTCATTACTATCATCTCAACAGTCCTTACTCTATTTATTATCATACAATTAAAAATCTCTAGCTACCATTACTACTCCAACCCAGAACCAAAAACAACCAAAACTACCAAATCCCTTATTCCCTGAGAAACCAAATGAACGAAAATCTATTCGCCTCTTTCATTACCCCTACGATAATAGGCCTTCCTATTGTTATCCTAATTATTATATTCCCCACTATAATATTTCCCTCAGCCAATCGACTAATTACCAACCGACTAGTGGCAATTCAGCAGTGACTTGTCCATCTAACATCCAAACAGATACTTTCCATCCATAATCATAAAGGCCAAACATGAGCTCTCATACTAATATCTCTCATCCTATTTATCGGCTCAACAAACCTACTAGGTCTACTACCCCACTCCTTCACTCCAACAACTCAACTATCAATAAACCTAGGCATAGCTATTCCCTTATGAGCTGGAACTGTCCTCCTAGGATTCCGCCACAAAACCAAAGCATCCCTTGCACACTTCCTACCACAAGGCACCCCTCTACCCTTAATTCCTATATTAATTATTATCGAAACAATTAGTCTATTTATCCAACCCATAGCACTAGCCGTGCGACTAACCGCCAACATCACTGCCGGCCACCTACTCATCCACCTAATCGGAGGTGCAACCCTAGCCCTAATAAATATCAGCATAACAACTGCCCTCATTACATTCGTAATCCTCATCTTATTAACCATCTTAGAATTCGCAGTTGCCCTAATTCAAGCCTACGTCTTCACCCTACTAGTCAGCCTATATTTACATGATAACGCCTAATGACCCACCAAACACATGCATTCCACATAGTCAATCCAAGTCCCTGACCACTTACAGGGGCCCTCTCTGCCCTACTCCTAACCTCTGGGCTAGTAATATGATTCCACTTTAACTCCACAACCCTACTAACACTAGGCCTACTAGCCAACACCCTAACAATATACCAATGATGACGCGACATTATCCGAGAAGGCACCTTCCAGGGCCATCATACTCCAGTAGTCCAAAAAGGCCTCCGCTACGGCATAATCCTCTTTATTATCTCAGAAGTATTCTTCTTTTCCGGGTTCTTCTGAGCCTTCTACCACTCAAGCCTAGCTCCAACTCACGAACTAGGAGGATACTGACCTCCAGCAGGCATTATCCCCCTAAACCCACTAGATGTCCCCCTCCTAAACACCTCCGTTCTCCTGGCCTCAGGAGTCTCCATCACCTGAGCCCACCACAGCCTTATAGAAGGCAACCGCAAACATATACTCCAGTCACTACTTATCACAATCTGCCTAGGCCTCTACTTTACGCTACTACAAGCATCCGAATACTACGAAACCCCCTTCACAATCTCTGACGGAGTATACGGCTCTACATTCTTCATAGCCACAGGATTCCATGGTCTCCACGTTATCATTGGCTCCACTTTCCTAATTGTGTGTCTCCTCCGACAACTAAAATTCCACTTTACATCTAATCACCACTTCGGATTCGAGGCCGCTGCTTGATACTGACACTTTGTAGACGTTGTCTGACTCTTCCTATATGTATCTATCTATTGATGAGGATCCTATTCTTTTAGTATTAATTAGTACAACTGACTTCCAATCAGCTAGTTCCGACAAAACCTCGGAAAAGAATAATTAACATAATCATCACATTATTAACAAACACACTATTAGCAACCCTACTTGTAATAATCGCATTCTGACTGCCCCAAACAAATACCTATTCAGAAAAGGTAAGCCCCTATGAGTGCGGATTCGACCCCCTAGGATCAGCCCGCCTTCCTTTCTCAATAAAATTCTTCTTAGTAGCCATTACATTCCTCCTCTTCGACCTAGAAATCGCACTTCTCCTACCCCTGCCATGAGCATCCCAAACAAACAATCTACAAACCATACTCCCGGTATCCCTTACCCTTATCTCACTTTTAGCTATCAGCTTAGCCTACGAATGATTGCAAGAAGGATTAGAATGGTCCGAATAATGATAATTAGTTTAAACAAAACAAGTGATTTCGACTCACTAGATTATGATAAAAATCATAATTATCTAATGTCCCTCACCTACATAAACATACTCCTAGCATTTACAATCTCTCTGATAGGCCTCCTAATATACCGATCCCACATAATATCCTCCCTACTATGCTTAGAGGGAATAATACTCTCCCTATTCGTAATAATAACAGTAACTATCCTAAACACCCATATAACCCTAGCAAGTATACTACCCATCATCCTTCTAGTCTTCGCAGCATGCGAAGCGGCCCTAGGCCTGTCCCTCCTAGTAATAGTCTCAACTACCTACGGAATAGACTATGTACAAAACCTCAACCTCCTCCAATGCTAAAAATTATCCTTCCCACCATCATACTCATTCCCCTCACATGACTATCCAAACCCAAAATAGTCTGAATCAATACCACAATTCACAGTTTAATAATTAACCTCCTATGATTTCCCCTCATCAATCAATTCACGGACAACAGTCTCAACTTCTCCCCTATATTCTTCTCCGACTCCCTATCCACCCCGCTACTCATACTAACAATATGACTTCTCCCCCTAATAATCATCGCCAGCCAATTCCACCTAACTAACGAATCCCCCATCCGAAAAAAATCCTACATCACTATACTGACTCTACTTCAAATTTTCTTAATCATAACATTTACAGCCACAGAACTAATCATATTCTACATTCTATTTGAAGCCACCCTACTCCCAACCCTAATTATCATTACCCGCTGAGGTAACCAAGCAGAACGCCTAAACGCAGGACTATATTTTTTATTCTATACTCTAGTAGGCTCCCTACCACTACTAATCGCATTAACCCACCTTCAAAACCTAGCCGGCACCTTAAACTTCTTACTAATCCAACACTGAGCCCTGCCCCTCTCAACCTCCTGAAATTCAAACCTCCTATGACTAGCATGCATAATAGCTTTCATAGTAAAAATACCTCTATATGGACTCCACCTATGACTGCCAAAAGCCCATGTAGAAGCTCCCATTGCAGGCTCAATAGTCCTTGCAGCAGTACTATTAAAACTAGGAGGCTACGGCATACTACGCATTACAATCCTACTCGAACCACTCACCGAATACATAGCCTACCCCTTCATACTACTATCCCTATGAGGCATAATCATAACCAGCTCTATCTGCCTGCGCCAAACAGATCTTAAATCCCTCATTGCCTACTCTTCAGTGAGCCACATAGCCCTAGTCATCGCAGCCGTCCTAATCCAAACCCCCTGAAGCTTTATAGGAGCAACAGCACTAATAATTGCACACGGCCTAACCTCATCAATACTATTCTGCCTGGCCAACTCAAACTATGAACGAGTACATAGCCGAACAATAATCTTGGCCCGGGGCCTGCAAACACTACTCCCCCTAATGGCAACCTGATGACTCCTAGCTAGCCTCACTAACCTGGCCCTCCCACCAACAATTAACCTAATCGGAGAACTGTTCGTGACCTTAGCAATATTCTCCTGATCCCACCTATCACTAACCCTACTAGGACTAAACATCATCCTAACCGCCCTCTACTCCCTCTACATACTAATCATAACCCAACGGGGAAAACACACCCAACACATTAACAACATCCCCCCCTCCTACACACGAGAAAACACTCTCATAACCATACACATCCTCCCCCTACTCTTACTATCCATCAACCCTAAAATCATCCTCGGATGCCCTTACTGTAAGTATAATTTAACTAAAATATTAGATTGTGAATCTAAAAATAGAAACTCAGCCCTTCTTACTTACCGAAAAAGTATGCAAGAACTGCTAACTCATGCCACCGTGCCTAACAGCGCGGCTTTTTCGCACTTTTAAAGGATAGCAGTTATCCGTTGGTCTTAGGAACCAAAAAATTGGTGCAACTCCAAATAAAAGTAATAAACCTAGCCCCCTCCACAATACTTCTATCATTAACTATAATAATTCTACCTATCCTAACAACCATCCTACATCCCCAAAACAGCCCAAAATACCCCGACTACGTCAAAACAACAGTCTCCTATTCATTTTTCATTAGCATAATCCCAACCACCCTATTCATCTTCTCTAACCAAGAAACAATAATCTCCAACTGACACTGGGTTACCATCCAAACCCTAAAATTATCCCTCAGCTTTAAACTAGACTTTTTCTCAATCCTATTCATACCAGTAGCACTATTCGTAACCTGATCCATCCTAGAATTCTCAATATGATATATACACTCAGACCCAAACATCAACCGCTTCTTCAAGTATCTATTAACATTCCTAATTACAATACTAATTCTAGTTACAGCCAACAATCTATTCCAACTTTTCATCGGATGAGAAGGAGTAGGTATTATATCCTTCCTCCTAATCGGCTGATGATACGGACGAGCAGATGCCAACACCGCAGCCCTCCAAGCAATCCTATACAATCGCATCGGAGACATCGGCTTCATTTTATCCATAGCATACTTTCTAACCTACTCCAACACATGAGAACTCCAACAAATCTTTTCACTCAACACCACCCCAACCCCCCTCCCCCTCATAGGACTGCTCCTAGCTGCAACAGGAAAATCAGCCCAATTTGGCCTCCACCCCTGACTCCCCTCCGCCATAGAAGGACCAACCCCAGTCTCAGCCCTACTCCACTCAAGCACAATAGTCGTCGCAGGCATTTTCCTCTTAATCCGATTTTATCCCCTAATGGAAAACAGCCCCCTAGCCCAAACAACAGCCCTGTGTCTAGGAGCAATCACAACTTTATTCACAGCAATATGCGCCCTCACCCAAAACGACATTAAAAAAATCATCGCATTCTCCACATCAAGCCAACTAGGGTTAATAATAGTAACCATCGGAATCAACCAACCACACCTAGCATTCCTACACATCTGTACCCACGCTTTCTTCAAAGCAATACTCTTCATATGCTCCGGCTCAATTATCCACAGCCTCGGAGACGAACAGGACATCCGAAAAATAGGGGGACTGTACAAAACCATACCCTTCACCTCAACAGCCATAACCGTAGGAAGCCTAGCATTAACAGGCACTCCCTTCCTCACAGGCTTCTACTCTAAAGACCTCATCATCGAAGCAGCCAATACCTCTTACACCAACGCTTGGGCTCTCCTCATAACCCTCATCGCCACCACCCTAACAGCAGTATATAGCACTCGAATCATCTTCTTCGCCCTACTAGGACAACCCCGCCTTCCCTCACTAATTCTAATCAATGAAAACAACCCCCTGCTACTTAACGCCATCAAACGACTCCTCATTGGAAGCATCTTCGCCGGCTTCTTAATCTCTATAAATATTCCCCCAATCACCATTCTTCCAATAACCATGCCCCCCTACCTAAAACTCACAGCACTCACCGTAACCCTAACTGGCTTTGCCTTAGCCCTAGAACTCAACCTATCAACACTAAACCTAAAATCCAAAACTCCCTCCAACATATTCAAATTCTCCAACCTCCTCGGATTCTTCCCAACCATCATCCACCGCCTTTACCCATCAACAAACCTAACCATGGGCCAAAAATCCGCCTCTCTCCTACTCGACCTCACCTGACTAGAAATCTTCCTCCCCAAAACAATCTCTTCTATCCAAATAAAAACTTCCACCCTAGTATCAAACCAAAAAGGACTAATTAAACTGTACTCCCTATCATTCCTAATCACCCTACTACTAAGCCTCATTCTACTTAACCCCCTCGCGTAACCTCCATAACCACTATAACAGTAACCAACAGAGACCAGCCAGTCACAACCACAAGCCAACCCCCATAACTATACAAACCTGCAACCCCTACTACCTCTTTACTAACAAACCCCAAACCACCCTCACCAGAAATAACCCAATCCGCTAACTCACTAAACTTAAACATCATATCCAACTCAACCCCCTTTAACACAACAGCCACCAAGACAAACTCCATCACAACCCCCACAACAAAAGACCCCAGAACCGTTTTATTCGATACCCACACCTCAGGATAAGGCTCGGTCGCCATAGCCGTAGTATAGCCAAACACCACCAACATCCCCCCTAAATAAATTAAAAATACCATTAAACCCAAGAACGACCCATTAAAACTCATAACAATACCACACCCAGCACCCCCGCTTGCAATCAAACCCAATCCCCCATAAATAGGAGACGGCTTTGAAGAAAACCCCACAAAACTTAACACAAAAATGATACTTAAAACAAACACAACGTATACTATCATTATTCTTACATGGCTTCACCCATGACCAATGGCATGAAAAACCACCGTTGTATTTCAACTATAAGAACAACAATGACCAACATTCGCAAAACCCACCCCCTACTAAAAATTATCAACAACTCACTCGTAGACCTACCTGCCCCATCAAGTCTTTCATCATGATGAAACTTTGGCTCTCTTTTAGGAGTATGCTTAGGCGTACAAATTTTAACAGGATTATTCCTAGCAATGCACTACACATCCGATACCGCTACCGCATTCAACTCTGTAACACATATCTGCCGAGATGTAAACTACGGCTGACTACTCCGATACCTCCACGCCAACGGAGCATCCATATTCTTCATCTGCCTATACCTACACGTAGGTCGAGGCCTCTACTACGGATCTTATACATACTCAGAAACATGAAACATCGGCATCCTCCTCCTCTTTGCCGTTATAGCCACAGCATTCATGGGCTACGTCCTCCCATGAGGACAAATATCCTTCTGAGGAGCAACAGTCATTACCAACCTCCTCTCTGCCATCCCCTACATCGGAACCGAACTAGTCCAATGAATCTGAGGTGGCTTCTCCGTAGACAAAGCAACCCTCACCCGATTTTTCGCCTTCCACTTCCTCCTCCCCTTTATCGTAACAGCCCTAGTAATAGTCCACCTTCTATTCCTACACGAAACCGGATCAAACAACCCTACAGGCATCCCATCAGACCCAGACATAATCCCATTCCACCCCTATTACACTATCAAAGACATTCTAGGCTTCCTAATCATACTAACAGTCCTATCCGCCCTAGTACTATTCTCACCCGACCTGCTAGGAGACCCAGACAACTACACCCCAGCCAACCCCCTTAACACACCCCCTCACATCAAACCCGAATGATATTTCCTATTTGCCTACGCAATTCTACGTTCCATTCCCAACAAACTTGGGGGCGTCCTGGCCCTAGTATTATCCATCCTAATCCTAGCCATCATCCCAATCCTACACATATCTAAACAACGAAGCATAATATTCCGCCCCCTCAGCCAATGCTTATTCTGACTACTCGTAGCAGTACTATTCACACTTACATGAATTGGAGGCCAACCAGTCGAACACCCATACATTATCATTGGCCAAACAGCATCCATCCTATACTTCCTAATCCTCCTAGTCCTAATACCACTAACCAGCATCACAGAGAACCGCCTCCTCAAATGAAGAGTCCATGTAGTATACTCATTACACCGGTCTTGTAAACCGGAAAAGGGAATAAACTTCCCCATAGACTCAAGGAGAAGGCACACGCCCCACCCTCAGTACCCAAAACTGAGATTCTACTTAAACTACTCCTTGAATCAGATAAGCCTATGTAATTCGTGCATAATACTCTATACCCCTAATTAATGATGTACATCTATGTATTATAGTACATTAATATCATGTCCCCATGAATATTAAGCAGGTAAATTAGTTTAATGACATCAAAGACATATTACTGTAGACGGACATATATACTCATTCTTGTACATGAATATCCACTTATAGCTATATATGATGGGTTAGTCAAGCAAGCACATACATTCAGTAATCGTACATAGACCATTTGGATTCAATTAATCCTCGACCATATGACTATCCCTGTCCAAAGGGTGTCCCATGATCTACCAACCTCCGTGAAACCAGCAACCCGCCCAATCAGTATCCCTCTTCTCGCCCCGGGCCCATTTAACTTGGGGGTTTCTAACTATGGGTCGTAAACGACATCTGGTTCTTGCTTCAGGGACAATAACACGTAAAATCGCCCACACGTTCCCCTTAAATAAGACATCACGATGGATTAATGACTAATCAGCCCATGCCGCGGCATAACTGTGGTGTCATGCCTTTAGTAGGATTTTTTTTGGGGGTATGCTTGGACTCAGCTAAGGCCGTGGGAAGGCCGGAGGTCAAGGGCATTAAATCCTGGCGCGCCTATTAATGTACCTTCACCACCCGCATAATGAGGAAGCAGGTCATAAAGTTAATGATTTAAGGACATAGACAATGTATAATTTTACTTATTCTTATCTCTCATGGGATGAACCATACGGGGATTATAGAATTCATGGTAACAGGACATATACACACCCATACTCCCACCCGGGTGCACCCACACACCCAGACTCCCACACGGGCCCACACACCCGAGCGCGCCCGTACGCCCACGTACGCCCACACACCCGAGCGCGCCCGTACGCCCACGTACGCCCACACACCCACGCAACAGCAAGAACATGGATCTTTTAAATCAACAAACCCCCCCTACCCCCCGTTTAAGGCCCCTACACAATGTACTATCCATCCTTGCCAAACCCCAAAAACAAGGAAAATACAAAATGCTCCGTGAGCCCCAACTTATATTAAATAATGACATTACCCAACTAGACATATCTCACCAACAGACCCCAACTAATTGAACGCTGCTACTTTAAGGAATTTATTTTCCTTAGACAAGCACCCCTCTAGATCTGTCAAAGCCCGTGACAAATTTCTCTCCAAAACCTATCAACAAAT